CTTTAATTCGCGGGAGGTCAAAATTAGATTGGTTTCATTTTTTCGGTGGTAATTTTCGACCTAGCGCGACTAACAAGAACACAGAATCACGCTCTGTAGGATTTGAACCTACGACATCGGGTTTTGGAGACCCACGTTCTACCGAACTGAACTAAGAGCGCTTTATTATCACAATGAATATTTTGTGATCCCAATACGTCTTGCATATATACTATCATAAAATTAAAGATTTTTTATGTATATCCAATTTTCTTTTAATCGATCTCAATTGATCCCCCGTTACTGTTCAGAAGATAAGTAATAGGTAGGGATGACAGGATTCGAACCCGTGACATTTTGTACCCAAAACAAACGCGCTACCAAGCTGCGCTACATCCCTTTCAATTGGTCTACAGTGTCATTGTAGAGAATCCCTGTTTTGTTTTCCATATCTTTATTTCTTCCATTGATATACACAAATATCTTGTCGTTTCTTCTTTTTGGTCTCATATAACATATAATTATATTAAAAATAGTAAAAGACTTCTATTTTCTATTCTATTTCTATTATATTATTCTATTTCTATTATATTAAAGTATGAAATAAATATGAGACCCTGTAAAAAATGACTATTTTTCGAGAATTTCTGGCCTAAAGGGGCCTATTTGTTTCTTTTAAGATTCGGAAAAGTACGATCTATTTTGTCCATTTCAACTTGAATTATAGGAATTCCGCGTACAAATACAAGCGGTCAGTCATTAAGTACATATACACATCTGGTTATATATGTATTAGCATTATGTATTAGAAATAATAAAGAAGGAGGAGAATTTAAAATGCGAGATCTAAAAACATATCTCTCCGTGGCACCGGTAGTAAGTACTCTATGGTTCGGGTCTTTAGCAGGTTTATTGATAGAGATCAATCGTTTTTTTCCGGATGCGTTGATATTCCCCTTTTTTTCATTCTAGTTATTGATATGGTAGGGGGGGAAGAGGATTAGAGATAGAATCAAATATCTGTAACTAATCCCTTCCCTTCTTTTTTTTTCGAATATACGTTAGAAAAACAAAAAGGGGATTCCCCCTCGGTGAAACTAGTAATTTGGGCCAGGCTCAAATTTAAATAAAATTAATAAAAAATAGAGTAAAATGTGATGGTTGGGGCAACAATATCATACAAGATACTTAAATAAAAATTAAATGCTGTACGGCAATTTAAAATTCTAAATAATATAGTTAGAAATCATTATATTACTTACTTATTAATATATTGTTATTATTACTATATTGATTTATATTGATTTATTGCAACGAAACCTTTCTTTCATAATTCGATTTCGAGTTACCTGTTTTTTTTGTTCCTTTCTTCTTCCTCGTTTCGGATCGGAAAATCAAAGAGTTGAATGAATCAAAAACCAAAGGAGGCTCATGGCCAAGGGTAAAGATGTCCGAGTAACGGTGATTTTGGAATGTACCAGTTGTGTTCGAAATCGTGTTAATAAGGAATCAACGGGCATTTCCAGATATATTACTCAAAAGAATCGACATAATACGCCTAGTCGATTGGAATTGAGAAAATTCTGTCCCTGTTGTTACAAACATACGATTCACGGGGAGATAAAGAAATAGATCGAACCGGTCACTCGTGTGTCAGTCTTCCGTTCCAAGGAAGATCAAAAATGACATATTAGATATATCTAATATATAACAATATATAATATATATTAATTTTAATATAAACAAAATAAACAAACCAAATCCTATTTCGATCAGATCAACCGTGATGGAGAATTAAGAAATAGGATTAGGATCTTTTCTTTAGGATAAGGAATAAACAAACCATGGATAAATCCAAGCGAATCTTTCTTAAATCCAAGCGATCTTTTCGTAGGCGTTTGCCTCCGATCCAATCGGGGGATCGAATTGATTATAGAAACATGAGTTTAATTAGTCGATTTATTAGCGAACAAGGAAAAATATTATCTAGACGGGTGAATCGATTGACCTTAAAACAACAACGATTAATTACTATTGCTATAAAACAAGCTCGTATTTTATCTCCGTTACCTTTTCTTAATAATGAGAAACAATTTGAAAGAAGCGAGTCAACCGCTAGAACTACTGGTCTTAGAACCAGAAAAAAATAGGCTGACTCTTGAATTGAATCAAAAAAAATCCCAATCCAAACTCAAATGTGGATTGACGCTTTTTTTTTTCGAAAAATAGGAAATCCAGATTTGATTGTCGTGTCGTTTGAAAAAAAAAAAAAAAATTGGGGAAGAATAGAAGAATAAGAAATATTTTTTATTCAACATGTTTCTTCATTTTCATTTTGACGACTTTTTCATATTTTATCATACTAATTTCTACTCTACCTTCCCAGAGTTCATTCTCCAGGGAACTCCATTTAAACCATTCCAACGGATTCCCTTCACTCTCTTTATTTTATGATCTCATTGGAAATCATATAAAGACAACTCTTATTTAATATAGCTATTTGTGCAAGTATTTTACGATTAAGAAGCAATTGTTTCTTGTACAGATTGTGTATTAACTTACTATAACTAAAGTATACTTTCTTGTCTCGAATTACTGCATTTATACGAGTAATCCACAAACGACGAAAATCTCTCTTTTGTCTACCCCTATCCCGATGAGCCGAAACCAAAGCTCTTATTTTCTGTTGAGTAATAGTCCGAGTAAGTCTTGAATGAGCCCCTCGAAAAGTTGATGCAAATAAACGGATTTTTGTTCTACGTCTTCGAGCTATATACCCTCGTTTAATTCTGGTCATTGAATAAATGAAACTTTGATGAATAACTAATTGATTTCCTTTCTTTCAGTTATTCCCTTCCCGTGTCCTAGTCTATTAATAACAAAACGGATTCTTCCAATGTATAAAATAAAAATTCCAATGGCTTTTGCTACTCTAACCTTCCCGACCACGATTTTTTTCTAGGCATTTCGCCTAGAAATCAAAATTGTATTGATACTAGGTATCAAAAACACATAGTAAATAAAAAAGTAATAAATAAAAATGGATTATAGTGGGTTCCATCGTTTCTATGGTTACTTCTTAAACGGCGAGGTCCTCTCTATACACCGGAGCCCTTCCTTCATTTAATCAATGTTATTGTTAACTTGTACAGTTCACGCCCTTTGGCTCTACCCATAATTATCTAGTACTAGGTCTTTCACAACGAGATCTATTTATACAGTAACGGTATTTAATTATGAAGATTTGCTGAGTAGCTGACCCTGTTAGTCCGTTCTTGCAAGAATAAGGCCTAAAATTTTGACTTTTTAAAATAAGATTTCCCCTGCTTAATGAATACCATTTGCTATCAATGGGGAATCCTTTCTCATCTTAAATTTTAAATTGAGGTGATTGGATTTGCACCAACGGGAACCATACATTTGATACCCCAACCGAAGGATAGATCTTTTTTTAAGATATTGAATATTCAATGGAGTTCGTCCATTCTATTCTATCCTACTCACTGGTACGGATCGGTGATACTGGATCAATTGTTTTCTTTCTTTTGTCCTAGTCCATGGTCTGAACGAGTCGCACATACACCCTAGTACATGTTCCTCGTCGCTGAGGACATCCTCCAAGAGCGGGGGATTTCGTGACATTTCTGATTGGCTGTCTTGTGTTTCTAATAAGTTGTTTAATAGTTGGCATGTTGAATCATATATATAATGTGCTGGTTTAGATCGATCTTAACCGGATGCTTAGGAATTCTTTATTTTTTTTTTTTTTTTTTCTATATTTTGAATTTCTATATTTTCTATATTAAGAAATTAATAAATAGAATATTAAATCCGGTAAGAAGATAAAATACCAAATCACGAATTCATGTGAAATCCTTGTTCTTTTTCTTTTTTATTCAGTCGCTACAAGATCAACAATTCCATGAGCTTGGGCTTCTGTTGCTGACATAAAAACATCTCTTTCCATGTCTTCGGATACAACCCATAGGGGTTTGCCTGTCCTTTGTGCATAAACCCTTGTGATGGTTTCGCGCAGCTTCAGCAGCTCTTCCGCTTCCAGGACAAATTCTCCCGTCTGTGCCTCGTAAAAAGAACTAGCAGGTTGATGGATCATTACCCTGATAATATATGATATAACATAAAAAATGTTTCTTCTATCTCGCATGATGAAAGTGAGGAGATAAAGAATAATCAAAAAGATATAATTGAACAACCGTACAGGCATCTTTTGCGCATTGCATACGGCTCTATAATGGAATTCGCTTTTTTTACCTTACCTTACTTACATCGAAGAAATAGAAAATAAATGATAGGGTCTATCAGACTCGGGTTGGTAAATGATCCAATAACCATCCTTCCTTTTGTAGTAGTTCAAAAATACTATAAAAATACTATGATGGTTCCGTTGCTTTATATATTTATTTCATCTGTTATTTAGCAATCCCAAAGTTTCTTTTTTTTTTTTTTTCAAATAAAAAAACAAGATTTATTTTCATATTCTTTCATAACCTAAAAATTGTTAAGATTAAGAGCCCCTGCTGTGAAAACAAAAAAGTTTGTGACGCTGAAATAGGCCTCCCGATAGATTGGCTAAAATCGAAAATGCCTTTTTATCTCATACTACTCTTTCGATACGTAATCTAAGGTTTAAAAAAAATTTCTCATATCGAATTCGAAGTGCCATGCTATTATTACTTAATATTCATATAGTGCGAAGGCATAGTTTTCTTTTTTTCTCTCAAATCAAATAAAAAACTCATTGGCGCCGAGCGTGAGGGAATGCTAGACGTTTGGTAATTTCCCCTCCAACAAGAATAAAAGATCCCATCGAAGCGGCTAATCCCATGCATATTGTCTGTATATCTGGTCGCACAAATTGCATAGTATCATAAATAGCTACTCCGGGTATTACCCATCCGCCAGGAGAGTTTATAAACAAATACAGATCTTTGGTATCATCCTCTATGCTGAGATATACCATAAGACCAATAAGTTGATTCGAGATCTCGCTATCAACCCCTTGGCCTAAAAAAAGTAATCTTTCTCGATAAAGTCGGTTGATTGGGATAAAACGATATCCCTTAGAAACCGTACATGCACCTTTTGATGCATACGGTTCAACAAAAATCATGAAAAAAAGGAATCAATGTGTAGATTCTAGCTTTTTTTTTCCTAACAGGTTTTTTTAACTTATAAAATGGACTTTTCTTTCATTTTTCAAGAAAGATGAGTTTTGGCCTGTTTTGTTTATCTAAAAAAAAAATTGCTAAACTTATCTGACTAACTTCTCATTGATGTATTGTTTCATCGAGATACAATCTAAATCGCGATGTAATTTTCTTGTTCCTGACTGGGCTTCTTCAATTTTTTTAGGTTTATGCTCTACTCCGAGTAAAGATCCGCCCGATTTGGATTTGTACATATAGGACAAATGCCCCAATACCACGTCCTTTTGCTATGACTTCTCCATTTTTATTTTATTTTTTTTTCAATTTATTTCATGTCTTCCAACAAATATTCAACGCATTTATCATATTACTCGACTGATTAACAGTTTGAGATCACTTCTATTTCTAAATATCTAAATAAATAGAAATAACTAAAATATTATATAAATATGATATTAAGTCGTAATCATAAATATATTTATTACCAATTGGTTTTCTTTCTAAACGGAGCCTGGATACTTCATTTAATTGGTCTAACCAAGCCAACCATAAATTATTCTAATTGATAATATTAGTCCGTATACCCTCCCTAAAAAATGGATCTAATTGCACTTCACGCTCCAAATTTTTGATAATTGAATCAATCTTTCTCGGGCGAAAGAGGGGATATCTCGATCGGGGAAGAGAACGGGGAAATACCGTATGCCCAATATATCTGACAAGTCGCACTATACGTCAATCCACAATGCATCTTCCTCTCCAGGACTTCGAAAAGGTACTCTTGGAACACCAATAGGCATTAAATAAAAGAAAAATTAAGTACTATATCTCACTTTGATGTGAAAGCGTAACAGTGGGTTTAGTGGCCTAATACTATTGATTTTATTATCCTATTTTCTCCATAGATTGACTAAGTTCATAAAAAAAGAAGACAAAATGAATAAAGGAAAATTCTTACAAATGAGTCCTTTGAATGATGAACAAATATATATATATTCACTCATATAAAATGGTATCAACCCCCTTACCATTGCGTATTGTTACTTATCGGGTGTAGAATAGATCTGCTTCTTTTTGTTCCTACGAACAAAATAGTTTCATTATTACTAAAAGTAATTATTACGAAAAGCATCAAACAAATATTAATCCTTTCCCCGAGAGAATCCCCTAAAAAAGGGGTCTATAGCATAGCTTTTTCCAATGCAATAAAGTTACATTGTGTCTATTTTTCGTTGATAAAGGGGTATTTCCATGGGTTTGCCTTGGTATCGTGTTCATACCGTCGTATTGAATGATCCCGGTCGTTTGATTTCTGTCCATATAATGCATACAGCTCTGGTTGCTGGTTGGGCCGGTTCGATGGCTCTATACGAATTAGCCGTTTTTGATCCCTCTGATCCTGTTCTTGATCCAATGTGGAGACAGGGTATGTTCGTTATACCCTTCATGACTCGTTTAGGAATAACGAATTCATGGGGCGGTTGGAGTATTACAGGGGGGACTGTAACGAATCCGGGTATTTGGAGTTACGAAGGTGTGGCCGGGGCACATATTGTGTTTTCTGGCTTGTGTTTTTTGGCAGCTATCTGGCATTGGGTGTATTGGGATCTAGAAATATTTACTGATGAACGTACAGGAAAACCCTCTTTGGATTTGCCTAAGATCTTTGGAATTCATTTATTTCTCTCAGGGGTGGCTTGCTTTGGTTTTGGTGCATTTCATGTAACAGGATTGTATGGTCCTGGAATATGGGTGTCCGATCCTTATGGACTAACCGGAAGGGTACAGGCCGTAAATCCAGCGTGGGGTGTGGAGGGTTTTGATCCTTTTGTTCCGGGAGGAATAGCTTCTCATCATATTGCAGCAGGGACCTTAGGTATATTGGCAGGTCTATTTCATCTTAGTGTTCGTCCACCCCAACGCCTATACAAAGGATTACGTATGGGAAATATTGAAACCGTCCTTTCCAGTAGTATTGCTGCTGTCTTTTTTGCAGCTTTTGTAGTTGCTGGAACTATGTGGTATGGTTCAGCAACTACCCCGATTGAATTGTTTGGTCCCACGCGCTATCAATGGGATCAAGGATATTTCCAACAAGAAATATATCGAAGAATTGGTGCTGGCTTAGCCGAAAATCAAAGTTTATCCGAAGCTTGGTCTAAAATTCCTGAAAAACTAGCTTTTTATGATTACATCGGCAATAATCCGGCAAAAGGGGGATTATTCAGAGCGGGCTCAATGGACAACGGGGATGGAATAGCTGTTGGGTGGTTAGGACATCCTATCTTTAGAGATAAAGAGGGGCATGAACTTTTTGTACGTCGTATGCCGACGTTTTTTGAAACATTTCCAGTTGTTTTGGTCGACGGGGACGGAATTGTTAGAGCCGATGTTCCTTTTAGAAGGGCAGAATCAAAATATAGTGTCGAACAAGTAGGTGTAACTGTTGAGTTCTATGGCGGCGAACTGAATGGAGTCAGTTATAGCGACCCTGCTACTGTGAAAAAATATGCTAGACGTGCTCAATTGGGTGAAATTTTTGAATTAGACCGTGCTACTTTGAAATCCGATGGTGTTTTTCGTAGCAGTCCAAGGGGTTGGTTTACCTTTGGGCATGCTTCGTTTGCTTTGCTCTTCTTCTTCGGACACATTTGGCATGGTGCTAGAACCTTGTTTAGAGATGTTTTTGCTGGTATTGATCCGGATTTAGATGCTCAAGTGGAATTTGGAGCATTCCAAAAACTTGGAGATCCAACTACACGAAGACAGGTAGTTTGATACAATATTGCTTTGTTACTTTTCGTTTTTATTTTATTTGACTGACTATAGGTTGGGGTACCGGATAAATCTTGATTTGACATTTGACTCGCTGCCTTTTCTTTGACTTTTGTTCTTTCTTTATCCGGGAGACGGTCCAAAATAAACAGGTATGGAAGCTATAATTGTAAACCACGATCGAATCTATGGAAGCATTGGTTTATACATTCCTTTTAGTCTCAACTCTAGGAATAATTTTTTTCGCTATCTTTTTTCGCGAACCGCCTAAAGTTCCAACTAAAAAGTAAAAGGGTGAAATGATTTTTCATTATCTCAATTGAAAGTAATGATCCTCCCACTATTGGGAGGATCATTACTTCGACTAGTCCCCGTGTTCCTCGAATGGATCTCTTAGTTGTTGAGAGGGTTGCCCAAACGCAGTATATAAGGCGTACCCAGTAAAACTTACAAGTAAACCAGATAAAAAGATGGCGACTAGGGTTGCTGTTTCCATTATTATATAGTTTTAAGACATTATGTAGTTTTAAGACCACAATGGATCTATGATAAGATCATTTATTTACAACGGAATGGTATACAAAGTCAACAGATCTTAATGAATATAAAATATTATGGCTACACAAACCGTTGAGGGTAGTTCTAGATCTGGCCGCCCAAAACGAACTAATGCCGGGAGTTTATTGAAACCATTGAATTCAGAATATGGTAAAGTAGCTCCTGGTTGGGGAACTACTCCTTTGATGGGTCTTGCAATGGCTCTATTTGCAGTATTTCTATCTATTATTTTGGAGATTTATAATTCTTCCATTTTACTGGATGGAATTTCAATGAATTAGATTTACAAGAACCATTAACTAGCTTTTTCAATCCAAAGTGAAGCGTTTAGTTTTCTGATTTTTATCCCATTCTATTTTGGTAGTTCGACCGTGGAATTTCTTTTTTTCTGTATTTCCGGAATATGAGTGTGTGACTTGGTATAATTGATCCTATGGCTAGTACAGAGAATAGATCTGTCATCTTGATAGAGATGGTTTTACTTCGTCGGATATTCGTTTTAGTATCTGGAGCACGGAATATATGAAATAGATTACTATAGATTACTAAAGTATTAGAACTATGATTCATACTTAATAGTCAGACCTCGTGGCCGGACTTCAAAAAATTTTTAAAAGAGTTAGAAGTTCTAAATAGAAAGATTTTTATTCTTTCAAACTTCCGTTTATGCTTATTTTGATCAAAGGACAAAGATTTCTTTTGATTTTTCGTCATTAGATCTAGTCATTGAATAAGTGATGATCCAACGGTTCTTAACTCAGGGAATTTTGGGACTTAGTTTGAGAAGGTTTTATTGAATCATCGTGGTTCTAGTATGAATCTGAGGTTTTAATTGATTCATAGGGTCTTAACAAGAGAATTCCTATCAATAAAAAAAAACAGCAGTAAAGCCGCATTACACATAAATAACAACAAAGAAAATAGGTAAATAGAAGATTCAAGAGGCCTATAACGATCAATATAGAGACGAATGAGCCGACTTGATTTTTTGGCATTATAACCACAAAGAATAGTTTTCGGGTTTTTATTCTTTCATATCTTAAGAAAAAATGGAATCATAGAATTAATAAAATTGAAACTTTCTATTCCACACATCCGTTAGAACTATAGTATTGGGGTGTTTCTGTTTGAGCCGTACGAGATGAAATTTTCATATACGGTTCTCGGGGGGGGTCTCCTTGGTTTACCTATCTCAATAAAATCTATGATTGGTTCGAAGAACGTCTTGAGATTCAGGCAATTGCAGATGATATAACTAGTAAATATGTTCCTCCTCACGTCAACATATTTTATTGTCTAGGAGGAATTACGCTTACTTGTTTTTTAGTACAAGTAGCTACGGGGTTTGCTATGACTTTTTATTATCGTCCGACCGTTACAGAGGCTTTTGCTTCTGTTCAATATATAATGACTGAAGTTAACTTTGGTTGGTTAATCCGATCAGTTCATCGATGGTCGGCAAGTATGATGGTCCTAATGATGATTCTGCACGTATTTCGTGTGTATCTCACCGGTGGTTT